CGATATGAATGGGGCAGGAAGGGGGGGTAAATAAAAAAATAGTGGATAAAAGCTATAGAAAGTTATATACAAGTCACTACTCCCCCCCCTTTTTTGTATTTCCTTAATTGAATTCCGTTTGATTAGGGCGAAGTTCCTTAAAAACCTCCGCCTTCTTTAAAATATCCTGAACAGTTCCTGTAGGTTGAGCGCCCTTTTCAAGGAAATATAGAATAGCAGGAACGTTTAAATAAGTTTGATTCTTTATCGGATCATAAAAACCCACTTTCCGAAGATCTTTTCCCTCTCTTCGGGATCGAACATCAATTGCAACGATTCGATAGACGGCTCATTGGGATAGATATAGATGAACAATACCCCCCCTAGAAACGTATAGGAAGTTTTCTCCTCGTACGGCTCGAGAAAAAATGATTTGATTTGCAGTTTTGTCTATGTATGGAATTCGAATAAATGACAAAGGAATCCATAAAATCATCAAATCAATTAGACTATTATTTAATTAAGTCTTTTTTCTTCTTCCTTCCTGAAATGAAAAAGAAAGCATTCGTACTCATAACTCAAGTTGGATAACTATCAAATAGCTCAAAGGAAAATCTTTAGGCAATTTCATTTATTGAGTGGTCTTTACCCCTTTTTGTTTGTCTCCTTTCAAATCTATTTTGATTCTTCGATCTGATTCAGTTATTGAGACAATTAAAATGGCGTTTCCTTGTTCTGGGATCCTTTATCTTTGTTTTAAATCATTGGGTTTAGACATTACTTCGGTGCTTCTTAATCCTTTCAAAATGGCAGCAACATACCCTTTTTGTGATTTCTTTCTATCAAAGAATCCTACGGACGGTTGATTCCGCGTGATACATGCACTTTGGATCGAAAAAGTTTGATCAATTCCAACATAATTTCCTTTTGAATTGGAAACTTGCTCGAATTGGATTCTTTCGATTTCTATCTCGAAGATATATTTACGAAGTTGTTCAATTTATTGATTGGCATTAACCCTAGATCCTCGCCCCGAGAAATGAATTAATACTTTCTTTTCTACTCGAGCTCCATCATGAACTATTTACATTACAACCCAACAAAAAGGGGAGTTCTTGTGGAATAGAACAAATGATGTCGAGCCAAGAGCACCTTCATTCCTATACAAAATGGTGGATGTAAGAATCCACAGCGGATCGTGTCCTTCAAGTCGCACGTTGCTTTCTACCACATCGTTTCAAACGAAGTTTTACCATAACATTCCTCTAATTTGGAAGCGGTATGGAGTTGATTCAATTATGGAATCATGAATAGTCATTGGTTCAGTTGATGCATAGACACTGTAATCTATACCTTTTTCTTCTCTATATATAGATGGGTAAAGATATATAGATATCTAAAGATTTTTCTTTTCTGAAGAAGTCTTAGCAAGACCTCATCTTTAACATACATAAATAAAAATATAAATAACACGAAGAAATAAGTTCTTTTTGAATCTGCATCTTCAAGTGACTCAATAGGATAGATTGACCTATTTCCTACTTTTTCGAGTACCAAAGATTCAACTTATAGAAAATCATTAAAAATATTTAATTTCTAATTAAAATATATTCTATTTTGATTTTGTTTAACCTGGGGTTCAGGAATATTTCGGCAATCTAATCTTGCCATAAAGTGAATAAAATTTTAAAATACCCTCTGTCTAAAGTCTAAATTATTACATAGATTTACAATTAATTCTTCATTAGATCCAAACACGAAATACCTAAAAATGAGATTCAAAGACAAAAATGGATCGGTTCCATTCCATATGTAACTTGATTGTTTGTTAATCAGATTCGGACAGACACAGATATTTAAATTAATACCTTCCGTTGCTAATTAATTCCTATCTACTCGCCCCATTCTATGGGAATGATCAGTCATAAATCAAAAAGGGATCCTGTCCAGATTACGACAAGACCTTGCTCCTATTTTTGATTTTTTTAGCCTAACTCATTACCATTAACAGAGTTAACCCTATTGATGAGGGAATTAAATTAGTACGAAGAACTTCCTCTTGTTTAGAATTAATTCATAGATCTATAGAAAAATTAATAAAAAAATGAAGAATTAAGCTACCCGATTTACGGGATAGCGGATATAGATTCTTTCGTATCTCGATTCAAAACGCATCCAAATTCAAATAAATATGCAACGGAAGGTTTTTCTAAGCAACTAACCCCTATAAATAGGAAGGGAATGCACATCTAATTGCCCGACTTTTTTTTTTTTGAATTCAAACTCTTGTGGGCCAGGTAAGATGGGAACATGGATCACAAATAGATTTAGTTACATTTGCGTGTTATTTGAACACGATTCAATTTGTGAAAATATATATAATTCATTCATAGAAGATAAAAATCAGAAACAAGAATTACATTCCACTTAACATTAGACTTTAAACATAAACAAAAAAATTGTTAAAAAAAACAATCTTTATTCGAATAGATTGGATATGCTCTGGGACGGAAGGATTCGA